TCAAATGGCTGTTCATGTACCTTTATCTTTGGAGGCTCAAACAGAAGCTCGTTTACTTATGTTTTCTCATATGAATCTCTTGTCTCCAGCTATTGGGGATCCTATTTCGGTACCAACTCAAGATATGCTTATTGGGCTTTATGTATTAACTAGTGGTAATCCTCGAGGTATTTGTGCAAATAGGTATAATCCGCGGAATCATAGAAACTTTAGAAAAGAAAGAATGGACGATAATAAGTGCACGAAAGAAAAAGAACCTTTTTTTTGTAATTCTTATGATGCAATTGGGGCTTATCAACAGAAAAGAATCAAACTAGATAGCCCTTTGTGGCTTAGGTGGAAACTAGATCAACGCGTTATTGCTTCAAGAGAAGCTCCCATAGAAGTTCACTATGAATCTTTGGGTACCTATCGTGAGATTTATGGGCACTATCTAATAGTAAGAAGCATAAAAAAAGAAATTCTTTGGATATATATTCGAACTGATGTTGGTCATATTTCTCTTTATCGCGAAATAGAAGAAGCTATACAAGGTTTTTGTCGGGCTGATTCATAAGGTAAATAAGTAATAAGGTATTGAATGATATGACATTCAATTTCATTGAGGTTTCTCTGTTTTTGTTTTCACTAGGACCCTAGTTCCTGAATTGCTATACAAATAAAGATTGAGAAGAGGAAGTTTTCTAATCACGGACTCAAATCCATTGTTTCATCTTACTTATCGGAATATGGAGGTACTTATGGCAGAACGGGCCAATCTGGTCTATCACAATAAAGTGATAGATGGGACTGCCATTAAACGACTTATTAGTAGATTAATAGATCATTTTGGAATGTCATATACATCACATATCTTGGATCAAGTAAAGACTCTGGGTTTTAAGCAAGCCACTGTTACATCCATTTCATTAGGAATTGATGATCTTTTAACAATACCTTCTAAGGGATGGCTAGTCCAAGATGCTGAACAACAAAGTTTAATTTTGGAAAAAAACCATCATTATGGGAATGTACATGCGGTAGAAAAGTTACGCCAATCCATTGAGATCTGGTATGCTACAAGTGAATATTTGCGACAAGAAATGAATCCTAATTTTAGGATGACTGACCCTTTGAATCCAGTCCATATAATGTCTTTTTCGGGAGCTAGAGGAAATGTATCTCAAGTACACCAATTAGTAGGTATGAGAGGATTAATGTCAGATCCTCAAGGCCGAATGATTGATTTGCCCATTCAAAGCAATTTACGCGAAGGATTGTCTTTAACAGAATATATTATATCTTGTTATGGAGCCCGCAAGGGAGTTGTAGATACTGCTGTACGAACATCCGATGCTGGATATCTTACGCGTAGGCTTGTTGAAGTAGTTCAACACATTGTTATACGTAGAAAAGATTGTGGTACTATTCGAGGAATTTCTGTGAGTCCTCAAAAAGGTAGGATGCCAGAAAGAATTTTTATTCAAACATTAATTGGTCGTGTATTAGCAGACGATATATATATGGGTTCACGATGCATTGCCCTTCGAAATCAAGATATTGGGATTGGACTTGTCAATCAATTCATAGCCTTTCGAACAAAATCAATATCTATTCGAACTCCCTTTACTTGTAGAAGTACATCTTGGATATGTCGATTATGTTATGGGCGGAGTCCTACTCATGGGAACCTGGTCGAATTAGGGGAAGCTGTAGGTATTATTGCAGGTCAATCTATTGGGGAACCAGGCACTCAACTAACACTAAGAACCTTTCATACTGGTGGAGTATTCACAGGGGGTACCACAGAACATGTACGAGCTCCTTCAAATGGAAAAATAAAATTCAATGAAGATTTGGTTCATCCCACACGTACACGTCACGGACATCCTGCTTTTCTATGTGATATAGACTTGTATGTAACTATTGAAAGTGAGAATATTTTTCATAATGTCACTATCCCGCCAAACAGTTTTATTTTAGTTAAAAATGATCAATATGTAGAATCCGAACAAGTGATTGCTGAGATTCGCGCAGGAACAGATACTTTGAGTGTCAAAGAGAGAGTTAGAAAACATATTTATTCTGACTCAGAAGGAGAAATGCATTGGAGTACAGGTGTCTACCATGCACCCGAATTTACATATAGTAATGTACATCTATTACCAAAAACAAGCCATTTATGGATATTATCGGGAGGTTCATGTAAATCCAGCGTAGTACCCTTTTCGCTCCATAAGGATGAAGATCAAATGAATGTGAATTCTCTTTCTGGTAAAGAAAGACATCTTTCTAACTTCTCAATGAATAATGATCAAGTGAGACACCAATTTTTGAATTCGAATTTTGTTGGTAAAAAAAAAAAGAGTCTTCCTTATTCTTCAGGGGTGAATCCAATCAGATGTATTAATTCTTGTAATCTCATATATCCTCCTATTATTCACAAGAATTCTTATTTATTGGCAAAAAGGCGAAGAAATAGATTTATTATTCCATTCCAATCTATTAAAGAACGAGATAACGAACTAATGCCTCATTCCAGTACCTCGATTGAAATACCTACAAATGGGATCTTCCATAGAAACAGTATTCTTGCTTATTTTGATGATCCTCAATACAGAAGAAATAGTTCGGGAATTACTAAATATGAGACTGTAGGGATGCATTCAATCGTAAAAAAAGAGTATTGGATTGAATATAGAGGAATCAAAGAATTTAATCCAAAATACCAAATGAAAGTAGATCGATTTTTTTTCATTCCCGAGGAAGTGCATATTTTACCTGAATCTTCTTTGATAATGGTACGGGACAATAGTATTATTGGAGTAGATACACAAATCACTTTAAATACAAGAAGCCGAGTGGGCGGATTAGTTCGAGTGGAGAGAAAAAAAAAAAGGATTGAACTTAAAATATTTTCTGGAGATATTCATTTTCCTGACGAGGACGAGACAGATAAGATCTCTCGACACAACGGGATCTTGATCTCGCCAGAAATGATAAAAACAATTTCTAAAGAATCAAAAAAATTTAAAAATTGGATTTATCTCCAACATATCACAACTAAAAAAAAAAAAGATTTTGTTTTGGTTCGACCCGTAATTCCATATGAAATAGCGGATGGGATCAATTTAGAAACACTTTTTTCCCAGGATCTATTGCAAGAAATGGATAATATGCAACTTCGAGTTTTGAATTATATCCTTTATGGAAATGGCAAACCAATTCGGGGAATTTCTGACACAAGTATTCAATTAGTTCGGACTTGTTTAATGTTGAATTGGGACCGAGACCAAAAAAATTCTTTTATTGAAGAAGCCCACACTTCCTTTCTTGCAATAAGTGTAAATGGTCTGATTCGAGATTTCCTAAAAATTGACTTAGTGAAATCTCATATTTCATATATCAGAAAAAGGGAAGATCCGTCAGGTTCAGGATTGATCTCTGATAATGGATCAAATCGTACCAATATCAATCCATTTTCTTACATTTCTTCTAATTCTAAGATAAAGATTCAACAATCAATTAGTAAAAATCAAGGAACTCTTCGTACGTTGTCGAATCGTACTAAAAATAAGGAATGTCGATCTTGGATAATTTTGTCATCATCGAATTGTTTTCGAATGGGACCATTCAATTATGTAAAATATCCAAATGTGATAAAAGAATCAATTCAAAGAGATTCTATAAATTCAATTAAAAATTCGTTGGGACCTTTTGGAACAGCCATTCCAATTGCGAATTTTTATTCATTTTATCGATTAATAACTCATAATAAGATCGCCGCAGCTAAATACTTGCAACTTGAAAATTTCAAAAATACTTTTCAAATACTTAAATTGTATTTACTAGATGAAAGAGGAAAAATTTATAATCCCGACTCATGTAGTAACCTTGTTTTGAATCCTTTTCATTTGAATTGGTACTTTCTCTATCATAATTATCATCATCATTATGATAATGAAACATCTACAATAATTAGCCTTGGGCAGTTGATTTTTGAAAATGTATGTATAGCTAAAAATGGACCGCACCTAAAATCGGGTCAAGTTTTCATTGTTCAAGTTGACTCTGTAGTAATCAGATCAGCTAAGCCTTATTTAGCAACTCCAGGAGCAACTGTTCATGGGCATTGTGGAGAAAGAATTGATGAGGGAGATACATTAGTCACATTTATCTATGAAAAATCCAGATCTGGTGATATAACTCAAGGTCTTCCAAAAGTAGAACAAGTATTAGAAGTGCGTTCGATTGATTCAATATCTATAAATCTAGAAAAAAGAATTGAGGTTTGGAACGAACATATAACAAGAATTCTTGGAATTCCTTGGGGATTCTTGATTGGTGCTGAGCTAACTATAGCGCAAAGTCGTATATCTTTAGTTAATAAGATTCAAAAGATTTATCGATCGCAGGGAGTTCAGATCCATAATAGACATATCGAAATTATTGTACGCCAAATAACCTCAAAAGTGTTGGTTTCAGAAGATGGAATGTCAAATGTTTTTTTACCCGGAGAGTTAATTGGATTGTTGCGAGCTGAACGAACGGGACGCGCTTTTGAAGAAGCTATATTTTATCGAGCTATTTTATTGGGAATAACGAAAGCCTCTCTGAATACTCAAAGTTTCATATCTGAGGCTAGTTTTCAAGAAACTGCTCGAGTTTTAGCAAAAGCTGCTCTCCGGGGTCGTATTGATTGGTTAAAAGGCTTGAAAGAAAATGTTGTTCTGGGGGGAATGATACCCGTTGGTACCGGATTCAAAGGATTAATGCGCTGTTCAGGAAAACATAATAAAATGATTTTGGAAACCAAAAAGAATCATTTATTTGATAAAGAAAAGAGAGATATTTTGTTCCACCACAGAAAATTAATGGATTCTTTTATTTTAAAAAAGTTCCATGATAAATCAGAAAAATTGTTGAGTTTATAGCATTGGATTCTTCCTAAAGGAGAGAGTGCGTATTTTTTTGAATTCTCGGTGGTGGTTATTTTGATTTGCAATATGTATTGCATTTGGTAATAGTAATTAAATAGTAATTAAGATAAAGAAAAGAAAGATACTAAATGAATATCTAAATGAATATAAAGAAATGGCTTGGATCCATTATCAATAGCCAATCTAGAGAAGGTTCCATCGGAACGATTATTTGAGAATTGATTTTTTTTTAAATACCTCGTCTCTTTTCTTTTTTTTAATTCAATGAAAAAAGATAAAGATAAAAAAGTGTGGGGAAAAATGACAAAAAGATATTGGAATATCAATTTGGAAGATATGATGGAAGCAGGAGTTCATTTTGGTCATGGTACTCGAAAATGGAATCCTAAGATACGTCCTTATATTTCTGCAAAGCGTAAAGGTATTCATATTATAAATCTTACCAGAACGGCTCGTTTTTTATCAGAAGCTTGTGATTTGGTTTTTGATGCAGCAAGTAAAGGAAAAAAATTCTTAATTGTTGGTACCAAAACTAAAGCAGCTGATTTAGTAGCACGGGCTGCAATAAAGGCTCAGTGTCATTATGTTAATAAAAAATGGCCCGGCGGTTTGTTAACAAATTGGTCCACTACAGAAACAAGACTTCATAAGTTCAGGGACTTGAGAATGGAAGAAACGATGGGAAGACTCGACCGTCTTCCAAAAAGAGATGCAGCTGTTTTAAAGAGAAAATTATCCCACTTGGAAACATATCTGAGCGGGATTCAATATATGACAGGGTTGCCTGATATTGTAATAATCGTGGATCAGCAAGAAGAATATACAGCTCTTCTAGAATGCATCACTTTAGGAATTCCAACAATTTGTTTAATTGATACAAATTGTGATCCTGATCTTGCAGATATTTCGATTCCGGCGAATGATGACGCTATAGCTTCAATTCGATACATCCTTAACAAATTAGTATTCGCAATTTGTGAGGGACGTTCTAGCTATATAAGAAATCCCTGATTCATAATAAAGAGAAAATAAATAAAATCATTTTTGGAACTCTATATATTTATCTTTATCAAATATAAATTTGAAGTTATAAAGTCGGTAATAAGTAAGCAAGTCAACAAATAAACAAGGAGACGATTGAATCAAAATAATTACTTTTCAATTTTTATTTTACTAAGAGGGCAATATGAATGTTCTATCATGTTCCATCAACACACTAAAAGGATTATATGAGATATCTGGTGTAGAAGTAGGCCAACATTTCTATTGGCAAATAGGAGATTTTAAAGTCCATGGACAAGTACTTATTACTTCTTGGGTTGTAATTCTTCTCTTATTAGGTTCATCCGTTATAGCTGTTCGGGATCCACAAACCATTCCGACTAACGGTCAGAATTTCTTCGAATATGTCCTTGAATTTATTCGAGACGTGAGTAAAACTCAGATCGGAGAAGAATATGGTCCATGGGTTCCATTTATTGGAACTATGTTTCTATTTATTTTCGTTTCTAACTGGTCAGGGGCTCTTTTACCCTGGAAAATCATACAGTTACCTCATGGGGAATTAGCTGCGCCCACTAATGATATAAATACTACTGTTGCATTAGCTTTACTCACGTCAGTAGCATATTTCTATGCGGGTATTAGCAAAAAAGGATTAAGTTATTTCAGTAAATATATTAAACCGACTCCAATCTTGTTACCTATTAATATATTAGAAGATTTTACAAAACCTTTATCACTTAGTTTTCGACTTTTTGGAAATATATTAGCTGATGAATTAGTAGTTGTTGTTCTTGTTTCTTTAGTACCTTTATTAGTTCCTATACCTGTCATGTTCCTTGGGTTATTTACAAGTGGTATTCAAGCTCTTATATTTGCAACTTTAGCCGCGGCCTATATAGGCGAATCTATGGAGGGTCATCATTAACTAGTTTTCAATTTTTTTGTTTAGCCCATTCCTTATGAATCTTTTTTTATTGTTTTTTTTCATTTTATTCCCATATTTGATTTAATCTTGTTTGATTTCATTTTGGGTATTAGGAATCAAAACTCTTCTGGTCCAATTTTTACGACGTGCAATTCAAAAAGATGTTATATAGAATTAGAACAATTCCCATTTCAGTTGATTTTATTCAACTCCACGATTGACCAAAAGAAAATTTTAATAAATAATAACTTAGATCAATCAAATACTCATATGGAAATCATTTGACTTAAGAAATTCGTCTATTTCAATGGATTGTATCCATTCATGTTTGATTTGGATAATTATCAATCACGAGATTAAAAAAAAAGAAATGGAAGAATAAAAGTTATATGTATTCACAAAACTTTGTGCATAGTAAGTCTAAAAGATATATCGAAGTAGTTCTAATGATTCAATCCAATTATTACTTAAATTCAGAGCTCTTCATTACTTTGATTGTATGAATTGGATTGAGGGAATATTGAAGTCATAATTCATCGGTTGATTGTATCATTAACCATTTTTCTTTATTTTGGTGCGAGGAACTTATCATGAATCCACTGATTTCTGCCGCTTCTGTTATTGCTGCTGGATTGGCCGTAGGGCTTGCTT